ATTGCCCATGGATAAAGAAAAACCGTTTCAACATCAAAAACAACAAAAACTAGAGCAAACATATAATAACGGATTCTAAATTGTAACCAAGCATCGCCCATTGGTTCGATACCGGATTCATAACTAGAAAGTTTCTCTGGTCCTTTTCTAATTGGGGATAAAAGGCCCGAAATTAGAAATGCCAAAATAGGAATAACACTTGATATTATTAGAAATGCCCAGAAAATATCATATTCGTAAAGCAGAAACATGGGTGCACTCCTATGAATGTAGAAAATATACTAGATTATTCGAGTCGAATTGAAATAAATTGTCAACTCATTCATAACTGTTTAGTCAAAATAACAATTTATTTTGATTGAACTGCTTAGTTTTGTTTGCTTTGGTACATGTCTCATTTCAAGATTTATCGACTCGAATTGTTCCATTTACTTCAATTTTATTTCGATATCAATTATAAATATATATTGCTATTTCTCTTATACCTTATACAAATAAGTACAAATAAGACTTTTTTCTCTATTTTTCATCTCACTTCGGATTCTCTATAAAAATAAAAAAAAAAAGAATTTAAAATAGAATTATAGAATTTTTAATATTTAATAAAATACTAATCTATATAAAAATAGAAAATACTATACCTATATTCTATATGTAATAGAGTACCTCTACCTATTCTACCTATATAATATGGAATATATATATTATTCTAAATTTAATAATAAATATAATATAATAAATAATATTTAAATAATATTAAACATTAATAGAATAGGATCTTATATTAACTATTAACTAAATTATAGTTCTATTCTATTATACTTCTATTCTATAGAATTCTATTCTATATTAATTTCGAATTATACTTCTATATTCATTTAGAAATGAATATAAATATATTAATTAAATATATTAATTAAATTAATTTAATTTAGTAATTGAATGTTAGGGCAAGAAAAGACTCCTTTATTTTTTTCTTTTATTGCTATACCAGGTAAGGTATAGCAATAAAAGAAAAAAGAAGAGCCCGTTTTACAATGTTAATAATGAAAGTTAATAAAGATCCTCATTTTTCAAACTCCAGCTTGTCCATAAATCCATAAATAGAGTAAGTCATTTTTAAATCCGTGTAACTTACTAGTAGATTTGATTTTTGTTGAGTTAGGTTGGAATTTTTTTTTTTAATGAGTTCGTGTCATGATTTTGACTCCAAAAATTCATTAGGCTTCGGCAGGTATCCCAAAGACAAAGAAAAGAAGTATCACTAACTCTTTTTGATTGCGGATAGGAAAGGGGAAAAATTCATATGTAATTGACTTAGGAAGAGTAATGAATAAAATTGGGTTTGTTTAGCCAAGACAAGATAAAAAAAAATAAAAATAGCGATTGGGTCTATTGAAGTGCACTTTTTTTTTTCGTTTTTCGATAAACCAAGCAATTGCAAGCGGCTAGTTACAAACAACAAACAATACAATAATGAAGAAATAAAAACTATACAATTTTTGTTTTTGTATTTGAATTTTATTTCATTTTTTTTTTTTTAGGGCTATACGGACTCGAACCGTAGACCTTCTCGGTAAAACAGATCAAACTGATTATTCTCAAAATGATTCGAACTGTTTCAAAGACCCAACATGCATTTTTTTGCATTGGGCTCTTCCATTAACTGATATAAATAATCAGTTAGTCTACCATAATTCTCTTGACAAGAAGATAAGAAGATGGCTCCATGTGCTCTGATTTCTTATTTGGATTCCGATCTGAGAGCACTACCGAAGTGTTTCAAAGAAGGTTATCCTGACGTAGGTTTGCTTTTGGCTTAGATCAACCTAAGTTAAATGAAGTCTCCATCGCCCCCTTCTTACTTAAATAATCCAATATGAAACTTCATACACCTTAAAGTTCATAAGATAGGACGAAAAAAGAATTTTTTGAGGTCTTGATACTCATTATGCCTAGCATTGAATAGAGTGAGTATTCCCCTTATCAATATCTTAAATCAATAATGGGTTCTATTGGTTGCCTAAAATCTAAAAATAGAAAAGGGGCACCTAAATTGGACCGAATCTTTTGTCAGGCTATTGTTCTCTTGTTCCCTAAAAGTCATGGAGTAAGACATCAACTTCTCAATAAGTTTTTTGATTCCATAATGTACTCCTCTGAAAAAACATCGGCGCGCGTGTAAACGAGGTGCTCTACCTAACTGAGCTATAGCCCTTTTGCTTGTGATATATATTTTATCATGTCAATAATTTCTTGTCAAGATGAATATTACATGATCCAACTTTTATCTCTTTGATCGGTATTGCTTATAAATAATATTACATTTATAATCCATCGATGTGACGGGTTCCATTTCTTTTTCTTTTTGATTCGAAATTACCTACTTAACTCAGTGGTTAGAGTATTGCTTTCATACGGCGGGAGTCATTGGTTCAAATCCAATAGTAGGTATAACTTATTAGATATCCGAATCCATGGTATCTAATAAGTTTTTCTA